TAAATAAGAAGATTGTTTACGAAGAAAAACTAATACAAATTCGCATTCAGATACATAAGAATTATATGGGAACCGAAATAGTCTTTTATTTTCTTTTGAAAAAAAAATAGAATTATTCGGAGTAATAAGACTATTCCAATTATGATATTCGTGAAGAAAGAATCGCAATAAATGTAAAGAAGGAACATCTTGGATCCAGCATTGAAGGATTTGAACCAAGATTTTCAGATGGATGGGATAAGGTATTAGTATATCTGACACATAATTTAAATGCGATAATTTGTCCTCCAAAAAGGGAAATATTGAATGAATAGATCGTAAATTCAAATTCTGAGATTTTGGTATTTTTTTTTCTTCGGGGGAAGATACTAATCGCAGCAAGAATGGAATTTCCACAATGACTGCAAAACCTTCCAATATCATCTGAGAATAAAAATGAAAATCAAAATAATTGTTGTGCCCAACGAATCGATTTTGGTTAGAATCATTAACCGAATAAATCAAATAATTCTGTTGATACATTCGAATAATTGAACGTTTCACAAGTACTGAACTAGATTTATTGTCATAACCAAAAATTTCCGTGGATTCGTAAAAAATCGAACCATTTAAACCACGATCATGAGCAAATGTGTAAATATACTCCTTAAAGAGAAGCGGATATAGAAAGTGTTGTTGCCGAGATCTATCTTTTTCTAAATATCCTTGTAATTCTTCCATTTACATTTCTACTTGAACCAGAGACAGGACCCATTTCATTTTTTGGGTTATCAAATGATACATAGTGCAATATGGTCAGAACAGGGTATATATTATGTATATAATTACAGTAAGAAAAAAATATATATCCCACAAACAAAGGAAACAGGGGAGTCCAATCAACAGATCTTTTTCCTCTCCTTTTCTATCCAATTGGTTTATGTTCGTTATAATTACAAAAGGGTAAAAAATCCTTTATTTTTGCAACTCGATCGCTCTTTTGACTTTGGAATAAATTCTCTTTATCAGTATACTGTTTCTTCTACACATCCGTCTCCAATCCATAATAAAGAATAATTAGGATTCATTAAAAAAAAAAAAGAAAGAAAATCAATGGTCCACTCACAAAAGAACCCACCCTTTCCCGCATCAGGCACTAATCTATCTTTAACGTCTAATTAGATCGGGTAATCATTCAAATTAAGAACAAAAGCTCGTTGCTTTTTATTTCACCAGAATTAGAGCCATAGGGCTCTATCCATTTATTCACTAGACCCAACTGTAAATGTGAATTTTTTTTTCACTTCCAAAAAGAAAAAAAATTTGTAACGATCCGGAAACTCAAAGTTCTACTTTAATTAAAAATTAAATAATAAATTAAAAATTAAATAATAAATTAAATAATTAAATAATAAAAATAATAATAATATTTTATTACGACATGCTGTTTTTTCCATTCATTACCTTTGAGGATCAGTCGTGGTCTTATAGACTCTACCAATAGTCTGGACGAATCTCTTGCTTCATCCAAATGTGTAAAAGATCATAGTCGCACTTAAAAGCCGAGTACTCTACCGTTGAGTTAGCAACCCGAATAAAATAAATAGGATATGTAAATACGGTCAAAATAAAAAAATCAATTGAATTGCACTGCACGACCCCGTCAAAACATTGAACTAGAACAAATCGAAAAGAAAGATTTGTTGATCAATTAAAAACACCAAAATACCAAAATGGACAGATCAGATTAAACAACAACAGATTCCCAATAGAGATGTCAAAATTGTGACAAACCACCATTTTATTTATCAATTTTATTTTTCGTTAAGAAAATACATCTTGTATGCCAGTAAATCCGGTAGGGCAAACCCATCATTTGACTGAAGTGAAGGAAAGAAAAAACCAATATGGGGTGGAGATAAACGGATCTATTTATCTACGATCGAATTATATTTCTTCGATGCACCATTGTCAATATGAATCCAATGTTAAGAAAACAAATTTAAGTAAATCAAATAAGGACTTGTGTTGGATTGGCACAACATAAACATAAATAATAAATTTTGATGAAAAAAAAAATACGAAAGAGGTAAAGTAAAGAAAAAATCTCGGGTTTATTCAATCAATAGAGGTACAATAAGCAAGATTAACCCCTTGTTTGTTGGTGGATTCCCGCAACAAACAAGAAAAAAAGTAAATTAAGTATGAATACAGCAAGAAAAAGGCAAATTGTGTGTAAATAATTACACAAAGATAGATACTAGTTACCCCCCCCCCTTTTTTTATTTATTAATTTTGTTTTTTTCCTTTAATTAACTCGAATCGAAGTTCTTTCTTGAAATAATTCTGCCTTCCTTAAAATATCACAAACAGTTCCCGTAGGTTGAGCACCTTTTTCAAGGAAATATAGAATAAGAGGAACATTTAAATAAGTTTGATTCTTTATCGGATCGTAAAAACCTACTTTTCTAAGATCTCTTCCTTCTCTTCGGGATCGAACATCAATTGCAACGATTCGGTAGATGGCTCATTGGAATAGATGTAAATAAACAATGCCCCCCCTAGAAACGTATGGGAGGTTTTCTCCTCATACGGCTCGAGAAAAAAGGATTCTAAATTTCTGTATATGTATATAATGGCAAATGGATCCATAAAATCATGAATTAGACTATGATTTGAGTCGTTTTTTTATTCTTCCTTACAGAAAAAAAGAAATCTCATTCGTACTCATAACTCAAGTTGGGTAATTCTGACAGAGTTCGAAGGGAAACCCTTAGACATTTATTGAGCCGTCTCTAACCTCTTTTGTTTGTCTCATCTCGAATCTATTTTTATTCCTCATTCTGATTCAATTGTTGAGACAATTGAAAATAGTGTTTACTTGTTCCGGAATCCTTTATCTTTGCTTTGTGAAATCATTGGGTTTAGACATTACTTCGGTGATCCTTACTCCTTTCAAAAGAGCAGCAACATACCTTTTTGTTTTTTGTTATTTTTTTCTATAATACTATAGAAATAGAATATGAACGGTGGATTCCCTTGTGATACACTTTTGATCGAAATAGTTTTACCAATTCTGAAAAATTTTACTTTTGATTTTTCAAATTTGATTTTTCGATTTTTTTAACCTTTCGATTTATATATTGAGGATATACTTACAAAGTTGGTCTAACTTATTAATAGTTACTAACCCTAGATTCTTCCCCCTGATAAACGAATCAATCCTTTCTGCTCGAGCTCCATCATGTACTATTTACTTACAACCTAACACAAATTAGGTTCCTAACAGAGCAGAACAAACTATGTCGAGCTAAGAACATCTTCATTCCTATAGAAAATGGTGGATGTAAGAATCCACAGCCGATCATGTCCTTCAAGTCGCACGTTGCTTTCTACCACATCGTTTCAAACGAAGTTTTACCATAACATTCCTCTAATTTTATTTCAAACCGGTATGTAATTGATTCAATATGGAATCATGAATAGTCATTGGCTCAACCGGTGTGTGTATACCGGTATATAATAGTACATACTTTCTATCTATCTATGGATAGATAAGTATTTATCCGGGGAAGGCTCGGCAAGGATCCAATTTATTTAACTCTATATTCTATCATATGAATGAAACATATTTCTAAAAAAGACGAATAAATAAGTTTGCTTAAGACTTATTTACATCTTAAAAAGATTGTTCGGGACGATCAATCATGAAGGATCCATTTTTCTCGAACAAATAAACTATAAACCTAAAAAGAAGAACCTTTAATATTAATAGATTTGCAATCCCGGAACAAAATCAATTATTAATAAAACTTTTTTATTTTATTTTATACAATACAGATTTTGTTTTACTTCAGGTTCAAGAATTTTTCTTTTCCATCAATTCCATAAAGTCAAGTAGATGCAATATACGAATTTCCCCCCAATCGCTACATTACATTGATTTACAATTATTCATTTGAACCGGATAAGATATAAGATGAACCAGATAAAATACAAAAAAATGGGGTCCAGATCGTTTTTACTATTTTTTTCCCACACCAGTTTTAGAAGTTTTAAGACCAGTGATGAAATTAGTACCAAAAACTCCCTACTCTTTAGTCTCCACATAGACTGTGGAATTGGGATACCCCATTTATTTTTTTTAGGCTTTTTACCCTTGGTAAGGGAATAAAGAGGCCTTTCTTTCATTCACATTTCGATTCAGAATGCTTCATGTGAGAATTGACATTTCATAGATATGGGACATAAAGTTTCCAAAAGTAACTAACTTTAAAATGAATATTGAGTAGTACGAACATATCCTGAATGTGAATGATAAACCCAGAATTTCTTTTTTGAATTCAAAAAAAGATATTTATTTCCACCCACATTTGACACTTGATTACGTTTGTGAGAAACCAAATGAAAGAAAAAATATGATTCTAAGAATGATTCTTAGAATTCAGAACAAAAGATTGTTCTCGTTAACAATTTTATGTTTCATGTGGGATACAATGTGATCCCATCTTTCGTTTCTGATGGAAACGATCTGGGACGGAAGGATTCGAACCTCCGAGTAACGGGACCAAAACCCGCTGCCTTACCGCTTGGCCACGCCCCATTTCGAATTTCTATTCGACACTAATAAACATTAATATTGGTATTGGTTATTCGTCAATTCCAACCCAATAAATACATTTTTGATATATTGTTGCTAGGATTCAACACATGTAGATATAGAATCAAAAAAATTCATTGATCATTACATGGAATTAAGTTAAGATATTGTATGAAAATGGAATTCCTTGTATTCTCATTTGAGAATGGAAGGAAAGATTTTTTTTTAATTTTGGAGAGTTCGAAAAAAAAGAAAGATTTTTTGACTTGTCTTTTTTTTCCCTTATAAAAAAAACTCAATCAGAATAAAATTTTCTAATCTACAAGAACGAAATTTTGTTATGCTTAATATCTTTAGTTTAATCTGCATCTGTCTTAATTCTATCTTTTATTCGAGTAGTTTTTTCTTCGCCAAATTGCCCGAAGCTTATGCCTTTTTAAATCCAATCGTCGATGTTATGCCTGTCATACCTGTACTTTTTTTTCTCTTAGCCTTTGTTTGGCAAGCTGCTGTAAGTTTTCGATGATTTAATACTCTGCTAAATTCATGATTTATTCGATAAATAAAAATTCGAAAAATTGATAAGACCAGATAAGTCTTACATTATGAACCCTCGATTCAAAAATCGAAATTCTTGTATATTGAATAACCGCGGCGATGAATTTTGATCAACTTATTTCCTCGTTCTGACCTTACAGTGAGCAAAGACTTTATTAGGTTGCCTACAATACCTAATTATTCATATGACAAGAAATTTTTGATAACGAAGGAATCAAAATCTTATTCCAAAGAAATTCGTGAAAATGACTTTCTTTTCAAAAAACACTTCATTTTTTGGGGTGTGTCATGTCAAAACAAAATAGTGTATGTGGTAAAAAATAAGTAACCTATTCCCTTTTTCAAAAAAAAGATCTTGGAGATTGTGTAATGCTTACTCTCAAACTATTCGTTTATACAGTAGTGATATTCTTTATTTCTCTCTTCATCTTCGGATTTTTATCTAATGATCCAGGGCGTAATCCTGGACGTGAGGAATAAAAAAAGATATTTTTAGTTTTTCCTGCTTTTTCTAAATTTTTTTTTCTTATGATTTTTTCTATTCCATACATTTACCTATGATAAAATCAAGGGATCGAAATTCCTTCGAATTCGAAAGTCTCAAGTAATAAGAAGAAGCGGAGAGAGAGGGATTCGAACCCTCGGTACGAATAACTCGTAGAACGGATTAGCAATCCGCCGCTTTAGTCCACTCAGCCATCTCTCCCCATCCCCATTTAAAAATGGAAAATTTTTTATGTGATGTGACACGTGAAGTAAAGATATATAAAAATATAAAATAGATAAATAAACATAATAATATAACTTATAAGTTATATTATTATAAACTTATAAAGATATATAAAAAGAACAATAAAGTAATATATATCTATATAGGATAAAAAAAAAATATATATATATATATAAGAAGAAATTTGATCAGGAATTCAATTTAGATAATGATTCGAAACGGATATCCCCAATAGAAAAATACCCTACTTCTTTTATTTTGTACGAAAGGTTTATTCCCCCGGCTTGGTTTAAGTACTGGCCGGGCCCGGCCAGTATTTCCATAGATTAAATGATTTAATAATGATTTGATATCAATCAAAAATACTTGTTGAAGTGTCATTTCTTATTATTAATACTTAATATTAAATTAAGTATTAATCTTAATATTATTACTTAATATTATTAATATTAAATTAATATATTTTTTTTTTATTTTCTTTTTATCAATTTATTACTTTTTGGAAAAATAAACTGGAATAATAAATATATAAATATATATGTATATTTATATATTTATTATGTACATATATGCACATATATTAAACAATAAAAAGTATTAAAATGAAAAAGAAAAAAAAAAAATATCAAATATTAAACACACATATTTATAAACGTAGTTATAATATAACTCATTTATTTGTTCAAGAGACAAGCTTTATTTGAACAATTGAGATCCAATTGACCCGAATTCTTAATTCATAAGTAAGATCTGGCAGTTGAAAGAGAAGTTGAAAAAAAAAAGAAACCCCATGTATGCAGATTTCATCCTTTCTATGATCCAGCTTCAATGATTCTTTCAGACCGGGACTGTCAGTAATGACTTCGTATCAAACGAAAAGAAAAGTATAATATAACTAACACTTTTTTTATGTTATTTAAGTAAGCTTTCTGCTCTTCGCCTATTTAAGTCCCCGGCGGGACGAAGCGTCAACGCTAAAATTTTCATGATTCTGATGCTATCTTGATTGCGCCTCACTCTTTTGTTCGACAAATGGTCCATTCATATACAATAATAAATATATAGCGGGTATAGTTTAGTGGTAAAAGTGTGATTCGTTCTATCAAAAGCTTAAATAGTTAAGGGGTCTTTCAGTTTTTTTCATATTCCGATCAAAAACTTTATTTCTTAAAAAGGTTTAATCCTTTACCTCTCAATAGTATATTTGAGGAAGAATATACATTCTCACGATTTGTATCCAAAGGCCAATTAGAAATTGAATAAAAAAGATTGGATTATGGATATGGAGTCGCGAAGCATAATTTTTTTGGATTGGATTAACTCTTCCAATTGAATGAGTATGAATAAAGGATCTATGGATGAAGATACAAAAGTTTATTTCCAATCGTAACTAGATCTTCCATTTTTTTTTGTAAAAGGGAAATTGAAGCCAAATAGCTATAAAACGATGGTTTTGGTTTACTAGAACCATCAGCATATTGTTTCAGCTCGGTGGAAACCAAATTCTTTTCCTCAGGATCCTGCGAGTGGAAATAGGGAACGAAGTAACTAGACTAAATGGATTTAGTATAATCCCCCTCCTCTAGAGGGATCATCTAGAAAGCAAGTAGCTTTGGATGGATTCATACAGAAA